AACATGGGATTCTATGGAAGCAGTGATAAATAGGTACGAATAGAGCAAGAGAAAGGGGAAAGAAAAACAAAATAGTAGAGAAAGGTTATACAAAGCTATATACGAGTCACCACTCCCTCCCTTATTTTTGTATTTAATTAATTTAATTGAATTTTATTTGATTAGACTGAAGTTCCTTGAAAACCTCCGCCTTCTTTAAAATATCATAAACAGTTTCTGTAGGTTGAGCGCCTTTTTCAAGGAAGTATAAAATAGCAGGAACATTTAAATAAGTTTGATTCTTTATCGGATCATAAAAACCCACTTTCTGAAGATCTCTTCCTTCTCTTCGAGATCGACCATCAATTGCAACGATTCGATAGACGGCTCATTGGGATAGATGTAGATGAACAATACCCCCCTTAGAAACGTATAGGAAGTTTTCTCCTCGTACGGCTCGAGCAAAAATGATTCTAAGTTATATTCATCAATGTATAGAATTATAGTATAGAATTCTAATGGCAAATGGGTCCATAAAATCATCAAATCAATTAGACTATGATTTAAATCTTTTTTTTTTATTCTTCCTTCCTTAAAAATAAAAAATCATTTGTACTCATAACTCAAGTTGGATAACTTTTAAATTAAATAACTCAAAGAAAAATCTTTAGGCATTTATTGAGTGGTCTTTAACCCCTTGTTGTTTGTCTCGTTTAAAACCTATTTATTTGGATTCTTCAGTCTCTGATCCAGTTATTGAGACAATTGAAAGGGTCTTTCCTTGTTCTGGGATCCTTTATCTTTGTTTTGAATCATTGGGTTTAGACATTACTTCGGTGATACTTAATCCTTTCAAAACGGCAGCAACATACCCTTTTTTTGATTTCTTTCTATCAAAGAATCATACGAACAGTTGATTCCCGCGTGATAGTGATACACTTTGTATCGAAAGATTTTTATCAATTCCAACAAATCCAATTTTATTTTGGATTGGAAACTTGCTAAAATTGGATCCTTTCAATTTCTATATCGAAGATATACTTACGAAGTTGTTCCAATTTATTGATTGGCATTAACCCTAGATCCTTGCTCCCGAGAAATGAATCAATACTTTCTACTCGAGCTCCATCATCTACTATTTACATTACAACCCAACAAGAAAGAGGGGTTCTAGTGGAACAGAATAAACGATGTCGAGCCAAGAGCACCTTCATTCCTATAAAAAATGGTGGATGTAAGAATCCACAACGGATCGTGTCCTTCAAGTCGCACGTTGCTTTCTACCACATCGTTTCAAACGAAGTTTTACCATAACATTCCTCTAATTTGGAACCGGTATGGAAATGATTCCATTATCGAATCATGAATAGTCATTGGTTCAGTCGGGACATAGTAATCTATACTTTTATTCTTCTATAATATATGGGGAGATGTTTTTCTTAAAAAGTATCAACAAGAATTCCAATTTGATTGTATGAATGCAACGTTTTTTTTGAATAAAAAAATAAGATAAATAAGAACGGATAAATGAATTCTTTTTGAATCGGCATCTTTAAGTGATTCAAGAGGATTGATTTATCAACTTTACATTTCTTCGAGTAACAAAGATTCAACTTAAAAAAAATCATTTAAAATAGTTCTAAAAAATTCGAATTGAAAAAGTTTCCTACTTTGACAGCATTATTTGAATAAAGGTTTACAATAAGAACCGCACATAAGAGAGATAAATCTCTCTTTCTTTTTTCGTGAGTGGATAAAAAAGACTGATGTTAAGGTAAGATTTCGGTCCTTATTCTTTCATCTGAGTGATAAAATCAAATAAGAATCGAAAAAATAGGGGTTTGTCGTATCTATTAGATAGACTGAACAATTGTCACTGTTATAGATATTCTATGTGAAATATTTCAATTTGATAATTTAAGGTAAGGGATCAAAAATCTTTGTCACAAAAATCGAAAGACCATTCTCACTGAAATAAAAAAACGATAACAATACATACATATAAGCTAAGCATTTCCGCATTTTATACGCATTTTCATATTTTGTTGTTTGTATAGTAATTTTTCTGTAATCTTGTCATAAACTAAAGTGAATAAAATGTATGAATCACTCCTGTCTGAATATAGATTTTAAATTATTCATTAGAACCAAACAAAAAATACCTCAAAGTAAGGTTCAAAGAAAATACGTCGGTTATATATGGAACTTGATTGTTTGTTAATCGGACAAACACAGACATTCCAATTAATACCTTCCGTTACTGATTAACTTCTATCTACTTCCCAAATTCTATGAGAATGATGAGGCATAAATAAAAAAAGGATCGATCCTCTTTTACCCGATATTAACTATCTTGTCTAGATACAAAGTCAAACAAGTTCAGATTAAGTCCGTGCTCCTATTTTGATTTTACCCTAACCCAGTCTTAAGAGACTTAATCCCGATCGATTGAAATTGAATTCAATTAGTACCAAGAACTCCCTCTTGTTTAGAATTCAAGAGATCCTTAGAATTTCGGGATTGACAGAGAATTAATAAAATAATCAGGCTATCTCATTGAAGGGATAGGGAATATAGGTGCTTTTCTTTCCCATTTTGATTCAAAATAAAATGTATCATTGAAAAAATTCAAATAAATACGGACATAAAGTTTTTCTAAGTAACTAACTTACCTCAATATGAAGATGAAGTGAATGTGCATATGATGAAAAGCCCGCCCGGCTTTTTTGAATTCAAACTCTTGTGATCTATGATCCCATCTTACCTGGATCACAAATGGATTCAGTTACATTTGTGTGTCATTTCAACTGGATTTAGTTCAGTTTGTGAAAAAACGGGATATGATTCTTTTCGGAATCATTAAAAATCAGAAACAAGAATGACATTCTATCCAAAACACAATCTTGATTCTGATAGAATGGATATGCTCTGGGACGGAAGGATTCGAACCTCCGAATAGCGGGACCAAAACCCGTTGCCTTACCACTTGGCCACGCCCCATTTAGATTTCTATTCGACACTAATAAAGACTAATATTGGTATTGGTTTTTCGTCAATTCTAACCCAAATATATATAGAATAAATTTGATTGTTGATAGGATTTTAATACGTATCGATATAGAATTAAACTGAATTTATTGATCATTACATATAATTCAATTAAGATATTGTATGAAAGTATGATTTCTTCTATTCTCTTTTGAGAATTGAAGGATTTTTGATTGGGTAAGTTCAAAGAAAAAGAAGGATTTTTTGGTCCACTTTACTTTCTTTATTTTTCCTTATATCAATAACTCAATCAAAATGCAATTATCTCCAAGAACAAAATGTCTGTTATGCTTAATATCTTTAATTTGATCTGTATCTGTCTTAATTCTGCCCTTTATTCGAGTAGTTTTTTCTTCGCCAAATTGCCCGAAGCTTATGCTTTTTTGAATCCAATCGTGAATGTTATGCCAGTTATACCTTTGTTTTTTTTTCTCTTAGCCTTTGTTTGGCAAGCTGCTGTAAGTTTTCGATGAGATCTTTAATACTATCCTAGAAAATTAATGATTTATTCGAGAAAAAATTCTAACAATTGATAAGATCAGATAAGTCTTACAGTATGAACCCTCGATTCAAACATTGAAATTCTTGGAGAGCTGCAATAAATCTGGATCACCCCATTTGCCCATTCTTACCTTTTTTCCAGCGAAAGGCCCCAATAGGGTTAAGGTTCCCCACAATATCTAATTGTGGGTATGAAAGAAAATTTTGGTAATGGAAGATCTATTCTCTTTTTTTTTTTCCAAAAAAATGATCTTGGAGATTGTGTAATGCTTACTCTCAAACTCTTTGTTTACACAGTAGTAATATTCTTTGTTTCTCTCTTCATCTTCGGATTCCTATCTAATGATCCAGGACGTAATCCTGGGCGTGAAGAATAAAATAAAAGGGGCTTTTTCATTTTCTTTACTTGATTTTTCACAAATTTCTTAGGATTTTTTTGATCTATTCTACATGTTTAACTAATAAGGGTTTTCAAAATTTGAAAGATAAGGTAAATATGAAGCCATTAACGGAAAGAGAGGGATTCGAACCCTCGGTACGAATAACTCGTACAACGGATTAGCAATCCGACGCTTTAGTCCACTCAGCCATCTCTCCCAATTCAAAAAAAGATAATTACTATGTTACATTACACATAAAGTAAAGATTCAAAAAAGTCTTTCTTTCGCTGGCTTTTTTCTCTATCTTTATTATATAGATATATACAACTTTTATCCGTAATTACATTTAGATAAAGTAAGGTCTCTAAAAATACAATATAAATAAAAAAAAGAAAGACAGTACTAAATACAATATATAAAAATAACGAAAAATAAAGAAGAGCTCCTTGCTTTGATTTTGTCCGAAAGGTGTTTTTATTCCCATGGCCTGGCCTGGTCAGTACCTAGCCGGGCCCTTTTTTTAATCCTAGATAAAATGATTTATCTTATTTTTTTTTCAAAACAAAAATCTTGCTATTCAAGCAACAAAAAAAGGAAAAGGACTCTTTCCATTCTTATCCTTATTATATATAAAAAAATCAAAGTGTAATTTCATATTATTCTTTCTTTTTTATTTACTTTCCTTTTTTACTTTACTGAAATAACGATAAAAAAAAAATGAAACTGTGGATTCTTACACAATGAATTTTGATGGTAGGATTTCGGCGGTTTTGTCGAGCCGTATCTATAAAAATTCCGCCAAGGATAAAACTTGTTATTTAGTTATTTAACTGAACCCTCTTTTCCTAATCTCATTAAGTTTCCCCATGAAAAATGCCAACACTCTCATTTTGATGATTCTTTTATTTTATGATCCTATCTTGATTACGTCCAATTCCCTTGTTCGACAAAAGGTCTCTTTATATACAATAATCGCATTGTAGCGGGTATAGTTTAGTGGTAAAAGTGTGATTCGTTCTATTAACCCCTTAATAGTTAAGGGGTCTTTCGGTTTGGATTCATATTCCGACCAAAAACTTTATTTCTTAAAAG